AGACGTAATCAAGATAGGATCAGAATCATGAAAATTGGAGTGAGTGCTGACGTGTTCCGACGGGGGACTTAATGAAATAGGAGAAGAAGGTTCATTTAAATAACAAGTTATATCTTTTCTTTTGCTGGGGGAATCGTTACTGACAGTTCCGGCCCGAAAGAGCCATTGAAGTCGGAACATAAAAATAAGTTGAATTGTGGAAGAATCCATAACTCCATTTTTTTTTATTCCAGTAAAGTAAGTCAATCGATAAAAGGAAAAACAAAGAATAATAAGAAATGACACTCCTGTCATAGGAATGGAAATAGCCCTTCTTGCTGCTTCAATAACAAGTATTTTCGTTTTCAAATCAGATAAATCATTTGATCTATGATTCATTGGAACAAAACAAGGAATGGCCTGGCTAGGTATAGGTACTGGCCAGGCCGGGGGAATAAAAGAACCTTTCGTACGAAATCAAAGAGGTACTCTTTCTATTGGAGATATCTGTTTCGAATCCTTATCTAAATGCAATTGCTGATAAAATTCGTATATATATAGAATAAAGAAAAGAAAGATAAAGAAAAGAATAAAGAAAAGAAAGATAAAGAAAGACTTTTATCAATCTTTACTTCACGCGCCACATATGAATTATCCTTTTGTAATTGGGAGAGATGGCTGAGTGGACTAAAGCGACGGATTGCTAATCCGTTGTACGAGTTATTCGTACCGAGGGTTCGAATCCCTCTCTCTCCGTTCCCTCTGATCACTTGAGAGTTATCTTTCGAATTCGAAAAAATCTCGAGCCCTTGTTATCTTAGTTAAATGTATGGAATAGAGAAAATCATAAGAAAATTCAGAAATCAAGCAACGAAAAACTTCTGATTTTTTTATTTTATTCCTCGCGTCCAGGATTACGTCCTGGATCATTAGATAGGAATCCGAAGATGAAGAGAGAAACAAAGAATATCACTACTGTGTAAACGAAGAGTTTGAGAGTAAGCATTACACAATCTCCAAGATCATTTTTGGGGGAAATAAGGGAATAGATTCTCTATTTTTGTACCACATATCCCATTTTGACACCAAGAAATGGAGTGGTTTCTAGAAAAGAAAGGAATTTGCAGGAATTCATTTGTAATAAGATTCTGATTCCTTCGTTACCAAAATGATCTTTCATACCCACAATTAGGTATTGTGAGGGACCATACATAAGGTCTTTGACCTCCGGAAAGTCAGAATGAGAAAATGAGGTGATCCAGATTCATCGCGGCTATCCAAAAGAATTTCAATGTTTGAATCGAGAGTTCATAATGTAAGATTTATCTGATCTTATCAATTGTTAGAATAGAATTTTTCCTTTTTTAGCGAATCAATCATGAATGTTTCTAGGACAGTATTAAAGATCTCATCGAAAACTTACAGCAGCTTGCCAAACAAGGGCTAAGAGAAAAAAGAGTACAGGTATGACTGGCATAATATCTACGATTGGATTGAAAAAAGCATAAGCCTCGGGTAATTTGGCGAAGAAAAAGCTACTCGAATGAAGGGCAGAATTAATACAGATACAGATCAAACTAAAGATATTAAGCATAACAAAAATTTCGCTCTTGTGGAGAATTTCATTATTAGTGAGTTGGGGAAAAATGAAGAAAGAAGAGAAGATAGGCCAAACAAAAAATCCTTCTTTTTCTTTGAACTCCCCCAATCAAAAATCCTTCAATTCTCAAATGAGAATAGAAGGAATCATACTTTCATACAATATCTTAATTGAATTATAGATAATGATCAATGAATTTCTTTTGATTCTACATCTACACGTGTCGAATCCTAGCAACAACCTATTCCATAGATATTGGGGCTGGAATTGACGAACAACCAATATCCATATTAGTGTTATTAGTGTCAAATAGAAATCTCAATGGGGCGTGGCCAAGCGGTAAGGCAACGGGTTTTGGTCCCGTTACTCGGAGGTTCGAATCCTTCCGTCCCAGACCGATTCTATCAGAACAAAGATTGTGCTCTTTCCTTTAACAATCCTCTGTTTAAGAGTGTAATGTTGGATACAATGTGATCCAATCTTTCTTTCTGATTTCTAATGATTCAGAGAAGAATCATATCCTACCTTTCGATCCTGTTTCTGTTTCTCACAAACAGAAACAGAATCGAGTGTCAATGACACGTGTATGGAAATAAATATCTTTTTGATATAGGTAGGATGGGAACAAAGATCAAAGTTCCATTCAAAAAAAAAAGATTGGGTGGCCATTCAGCGTATGCCCGTCTCCCCCCCGCTCATATTCATATTGAAGTTAGTTAGTCATTTAGAGAAACTTTATGCCCCCTATTTATCAAATTTGGATTCCCACATGATGCATTCTGAGTCGACATGCGGAAGAAAGGTAAAGTAAATAGGGGTAAATGACTAATTTTATGTGGATCCTGAATTCTAAACAGGAGGAGTTCTTGGTACTAATTCCATCACTGGGATTAAAGCTCCTAAGACTGGGGTGGGGCAAAATAAAATAGAAACAACGAATTAATCTGGACCCATTCGGCTTTGTACCTATACAAGATGGTATAGCATCCCATAAGAGGATCTTTTTTTGATTGGCTTTGAGTATGATTCATGATCCCCATAGAATTCGTGTAGATACGAGTTAATTAGCAAAGGAAGGTATCAATTTCAATCAATATCTGTGTCATCCGGATCTCATTAACAAACAATAAAGTTCAATACGGAACAGATGTATTTTCTTTGGACTTAATTGCTTTTATTTTGCATCAGGCTCCAATGAATAATTGGAAATCAATGTAACGATGGGGGGGGGGGATTCATAGATTCCATTCACTTTAGTTTATCTTTATGGAAATGGAAAAATTTCTGAACCTGAAATAAAGCAAAATCCGTAGAAAATGAACCATGCCCATATGTAGTTTTATTGTTCTATTTCAGTGACACCGGTATTTCGGTTTCGGTGAAAAAGATTTGTGATCTCTTAAATATACACGATGACCCCCGGTGACAATTGTTCGGTGTATCTGATGGATACGGAAAGGTCATACTCCTACGATTTGGATTTTCTCAATCAGACGAAAGAATAGCGACCTTAATCTTATCTTCCATGAGCTCTTTTCTATCCATCCCCATGAAAACAACTAAATTGGATTTTTTTCTCGACCCATCCATCCGATTTAAATCATTGATGATTCAATTGGAAAAGAAACATGGATTTCTCTTATGATGATCGAATTCGCGTCTCTTTAATCAATGAGATATCTGCTAAACTTTTTAGTTACTCGTTGTGATTGTGCCGACTTGTTGATTTGATTGATTTAGAGATCAAATTAAATTCAGTCTTTACAGGAAAACTTATTTATAGTAATGATAATGATGTCGAAGTAGGAAATTCTTGAAATCATTTTATTTTTTATGATTCCTTACCTTATAAATCCTCGCTATTCGAAGAAGTGTGAGATTGGTGAATCTATCCTATCGAGTCACTTGCGACCGAGTCACTTGCGACTTTTCCGGGTCATTAGAATAGCTTATTTGGTTAATGACTCATTTTATTTTGTTCCAGTATTGGTAATTCCAGTATTGGTAATCGAATTAAAGACTCGTCTTTAGTTTAGTTGTTCGAGAAAGAATTGGAATTGGATCTTTCATGATTGATCGTCCCGAACAATATAACAATATGTTGAAGATGTAGATGTAAATAAGTGTTAAGCAACTAATTTCTTCGTGTTTTTTATAAATGTGTTTCATTCCTATAACAGAATATGGGTTAATTTGGCTTTTTGCTGAGATTTCCCCAGAGAAATACCTATTCATACATATATAAAAATAAAGTATGGACTACTATGCACCGATGGAGCCAATGACTATTCATGATTCCATATTGAATCAATTCCATACCGGTCCAAATTAGAGGAATGTTATGGTAAAACTTCGTTTGAAACGATGTGGTAGAAAGCAACGTGCGACTTGAAGGACATGATCGGCTGTGGATTCTTGCATCCACCATTTTTTTATATATCAATGAAGATGCTCTTGGCTCGACATAGTTTGTTCTTTGCCACCAGGACCCCATTTTGGGGGGTTGTAAATAGTACATGATGGAGCTCGAGCATAAATTCTTGATTCATTTATCAGAGGGAAGGATCTAGGGTTAGTGCCAGTCAATAAGTTGGAACAACTTCGTAAGTATATCTTCGATATAGAAATCGCAAATTCGAACAAGTTTCAAATAAAAAAGCAAAAAAAGGAAAATTTGTCGGAATTGGTAAAACTATTTCGATCAAAAGTGTATCACAGGGGAATCAACCATTTGTATGATTCTTCAATAGAAAGAACAAAAGGTATGTTGCTGCCATTTTGAAACAATTAAGGATCACCGAAGTAATGTCTAAACCCAATGATTCAAAGCAAAGATAAAGGATACCGGAACAAGGAAACGCCATTTTCAATTGTCTCAATAACTAGATCAGAATGAGAAAGGAAAATCGATTCTAGACGAGACAAACAAAAGAGGTTAGAGACGGCTCAATAAATGTCTAAGGATTTCCCTTCGAGCTCTTTGAGAATTACCCAACTTGAGTTATGAGTACGAATGAGATTTCTTTTTTTTTTTTTTATTCCTTCCAAAAAAAAAACGACTCAAATCCTAATCTAATTGATGATTTTATGGATCCATTTGTCACTATATACAATACATAAATTCGAATCATTCTTTCTCGAGCCGTACGAGGAGAAAACCTCCTATACGTTTCTAGGGGGGGCATTGTTCATCTATATCTATCCCAATGAGCCATCTATCGAATCGTTGCAATTGATGTTCGATCCCGAAGAGAAGGAAGAGATCTTCGTAAAGTGGGTTTTTACGATCCGATAAAGAACCAAACTTATTCAAATGTTCCTGCTATTCTATATTTCCTTGAAAAAGGCGCTCAACCTACAGGAACTGTTCATGATATTTCAAAGAAGGCCGAAGTATTTAAGGAACTTCGAATTAATCAAACGAAATAAAATTTATGAAATAGAAAAAAAAGATTGAGTGAAATAACTGGCAATTGAGGGGATTGCCATCAATCAGATGGTTTTCGTTGGGACTCTACGAATAAATAAGGGATCAATCTTGCTATTGTTTGTACTTCTATTGAAAACCAGAGATTTTTTTCCTACTTCTTCTTTATTTATTCCCCCCCCCACACTTCATTTCTTATCTATGTAGTGCCAATCCAACACAAGTCTTTATTTTCTTTATTTCATTTTTTTTTCTCAAAATTCAATTTATATTGACAATGGTGTATCGATCAAATATAATTCGATCGTGGATAAATAGATCTATTTATCTACGTCCCATAAGTTTGTTTCTTTACTTCACTAGGTTCGCCGGATTCACTGTGACACAAGAAGTATCTTCTTAAGATAATGAAAAAAAAAAAATGATCAAAACAGGAGGGTCCACAAATTTTTACATCTATCTATATTTATCCGTGAATCCGTTGTATTTGAATCTGATCTGAACATTTTGATGTTCATAATTGATCATCAAATGTTTCTTTTCGATTTGTTGCTAGTTCAATGTTTTGATGGGGTAGGGCAATCCAATCTCTTTATTTATTTATTTTTGATTCCGATCGTATCTACACACCATATTTATACGGGTTGCTAACTCAACGGTAGAGTACTCGGCTTTTAAGTGCGGCTAGGATCTTTTACACATTTGGATGAAGCAACAGATTCGTCCATACCATTGGTATGGTTTGTAAGACCACGACTGATCCTGAAAGGGAATGAATGGAAAAAACAGCATGTCGTATAAATGGAGAACTCTGAGAATACTTCCTGGGTCGGTAGAAAATCTTGTTTTGATTCTTGGAACGGTACCAAATCAATTCACAGTTTGGTCGAGTGAATAAATGGATAGAGCCCTAATGGCTCCAATTATAAGGAAACCAAAAGCAACGAGCTCGGTTCATAATTCGAATGATTACCCGATCTAATTAGACGTTAAAAATAGATTAGTGCCTGATGCGGGAAAGGGTTCTCCTGTGAGTGGATCATCGATTCCTTTTTTTTTCATGAATCCTAACTATTAACTATTCTTTCTCTATTATGGAGTGGAGACGAATGTGTAGAAGAAACGGTATACTGATAAAGAGAATTTCTTCCAAAGTCAAAAGAGCGATCGGGTTGCAAAAATAAAGGATTTCTAACCATCTCTTGTAACTATAACGAACACAAACAAATTGGATGGAAAGAGAGAGGATCCGTTCATTGGACTCCCCGTCTCCGGGGTATCTATTCTTTTCTTACTATATACCCTGTTCTGACCGTATCGCACTATGTATCATTTGATAACCCAAGAAATCCCCCGTGCCTTTGTATAATTTCAAATGGAGGAATTACAAGGATATTTAGAAATAGATAGATCTAGGCAACAACACTTCCTATATCCGCTTCTATTTCAGGAGTATATCTACGCACTTGCTCATGATCATGGTTTAAATGGATCGATTTTTTACGAACCTATGGAAAATTTCGGTTATGACAATAAATCCAGTTCACTAATTGTGAAACGTTTAATTACTCGAATGCATCAACAGAATCATTTGATTCTTTCGGTTAATGATTCCAACGAATCTATTTTCGTTGGGCACAACAAGAATTTGTATTTTCAAATGGTATCAGAGGGTTTTGCAGTCATTATGGAAATTCCATTCTCGCTGCGATTAGTATCTTCCCTAGAAGAAAAAGAAATAGCAAAATCTCATAATTTACGATCTATTCATTCAATATTTCCCTTTTTCGAGGACAAATTCTCACATTTAAATCATGTGTCAGATATACTAATACCTCATCCCATCCATCTGGAAATCTTGGTTCAAACCCTTCACTGCTGGATACAAGATGCCCCCTCTTTGCATTTATTGCGATTCTTTCTCCACGAGTATCGTAATTCGAATAGTCTCATTACTCCAAAGAAATCCATTTCTCTTTTTTCAAAAGAGAATCAAAGATTCTTCTTGTTACTATATAATTCTCATGTATATGAATGTGAATCCGTATTAGTGTTTCTCCGTAAACAATCTTCTCATTTACGATCAACATCCTCTGGAACTTTTCTTGAGCGAACACATTTCTATGGAAAAATAGAACATCTTGTAGTAGTGCTTCGTAATGATTTTCAGAAGACCCTATGGTTGTTCAAGGACCCTTTCATGCATTATGTCAGATATCAAGGAAAATCCATTCTGGCTTCAAAGGGGACTCATCTTCTGATGAAGAAATGGAAATCTCACCTTGTCCATTTTTGGCAATGTCATTTTTACTTGTGGTCTCTACCGGACAGGATCCATATAAACCAATTATACAATCATTCCTTATATTTTCTGGGCTATCTTTCAAGTGTACGACTAAACACTTCGGTGGTAAGGATTCAAATGCTAGAGAATTCATTTCTAATAGATACTTCTATTAATAAATTCGAGACCCTAGTCCCAATTATTCCTCTG